TTTCTGTTTATAAAAAGAATAAAAAAAGAACTCTTAAAAGTACATCCAACTCGATTATTTATATTGAGAAAGGTGTATGAATCCGGCGAAACTAACCAAAAAGAAGATTCTATAATTAGGAATCAGATAATTCACGACTCCTTTAGAAAAATTAAACCTACAAATAATACAAATTATTCATCGAGAGAAAAAAAAATTAAAAATCTGACTGATAGAACAAGCACAATCAGAAAGAAAACAAAGAGTCTTATGAAAGAAAAAAACGGTAACGCCAAGAAAAGAAGTAGTCCTAACAAAACAAGTTTTAATGGAAAAGAAAAATCACCAAAAAAAAAATTTAAAATCTTAAAAATAAAAAGAAGAAGCACTCGATTAATCTATAAATTAGATTTGTTTATAAAAATTTTCATTAAAAGAATATACATCAATATATTTCTATGTATCATTCATATTGCCAGAATTCCTACACAACTCCTTCTTGAATCAAGAAATTTTCGTTTTGATAAATACATTTACAATAATAAAACAAACCAAGAAAAAAAAAAAAAAAAAGAAATTAACTCTATTTCGACTCTAAAAAATGCACTTTACAATATTAAAAATAGTAATAGAAATTCACGTCTTTTTTTTGACCTATCCTCCTTATCACAAGCATATGTATTTTACAAATTATCACAAACCAAAGTTATTAATTTGTATAAGTTAAGATCTATTTTTGAGTATCATGGAACTCCCTTTTTTCTTAAGACTGCAATAAAAAATTATTTTGTAACACAAGGAATTTTTAATTCCGAATTAAGACATACGAAACTTTCAAGTTCTGAAACGAATCAATGGAAAAGCTGGTTAAGAGGTCATTATCAATACAATTTATCTCAGATTAGATGGTCTGGATTAATACCAAAAAAATGGCGAACTACAATAAAAGAAGGTGGTATGACCCCAAAAAAAGATTTAACAAAATGGAATTCGTATGAAAAAGACCAATTACTTTATCACAAAAAACAAAAGTATTTTAAAGTATATTCATTACCAAACCAAAAAGATAATTTTCCAAAATACTATATATATGATATTTTATCATATAAATATATTAATTCTGAAATTAAGAAGTCCTCATATATTATTTATGGATCACCATCAGAATTAAAAAACAACCGAAAATTTACTTTTAATTACAACAATCATAAACAAAATTTATTTGAAAACCTGGAGGAAATTCCTATCAATCATTATCTAGAAAAGGGTGATATTATGTATATGCAAAAAAATCCAGATAGAAAATATTTTGATTGGACAATTCTAAATTTTTTTATAAGACAAAAAATAGATATTGAGGCCTGGACCAAAATGGATTATAACATTAATATAAATACTAAGCTTGGAAGTAAGAATTACCAAAAAATTGAGAAAATGGATAAAAACTCTATTTTTTATCTGACGATTCATCAAGATTTAGAAATAAATCCAATCAATGACAAGAAACTTTTTTTTGATTGGATGGAAATGAATGAAGAAATCCTAAACCCAATATCGACAAATCTGAAACTTACGTTCTTCCCAGAATTTGTGTCACTTTATAATGTATACAAAACAAAACCATGGATTATACCAAGCAAATTACTTCTTTTAAATTTAAATAAAAAGAAAAACATCAACGAAAAGAAAAAATGGAAATTTTTTAGACCATCGAATGGAAAAGGATATTCTGAATTAATTAATCGAACTCAAGAAGAAAAAGAACCCGCAGGACGAAGAGGCCTTAGATCATATGCACAAAACCAATATAAAATTAAAAAAAAATATAAGATCCGGAATAAGATGAGACCAGAAATGATTTTCTTACGGAAACACTATTTGCTTTTTCAATGGATAATAGACGATGGTTTAATTCCGAATTTAACTGAAAGAATGATCAATAATATCAAGATATATTGTTACTTGCTTGGACTGAGAAATCCAAGAGATACTACTATATCGTCTATTCAAAGGAAAGAATTAAATCTGGATATAATGGTGATTCGAAAAAAATTAACTCCTATAGAATTGAATAAAAAGGGGATATTTTTTATCGACCCCATCCGTTTGTCTGTAAAAAACGACGGATACTTTATTATGTATCAAACCATAGGTATATCGCTGGTTCATAAGAGTAAGTACCAAACTCCTCAAAGATATCGAGAACAAAGATATATCAATAAAAAAAAATTGTATGAATCTATCCCAAGATATCAAATAATAATTCGAAAGAGAGACAAAAAACATTATGATTTTATCGTTCCTGAAAAGATTTTATCGTCTAGACGTCGTAGAGAATTGAGAATTCTAATTTCTTTCAACTCAAAGAATTTAAATAGTGTGGATAAAAATACAGTATTTTGTAACAAGAAGAACATAAAAAGCAGGAATCCTTTTTTGGATCAAAAAAAACATCTTGATAGAGATAAAAACGAATTAATTAAATTAAAGTTATTTCTTTGGCCTAATTATCGATTAGAAGACTTAGCTTGTATGAATAGATATTGGTTTAATACCAATAATGGAAGCCGTTTTAGTATGTTAAGAATATATCCACAATTCAAAATAGGTTGATGGTACATTTTTCCTATCTATTCTGTACCATATAGAAAAGCAAACAGATGAACATATGCCCTGTCTTACGTCTCAGTCTAATATAGATCTTTTTTATTTAATACAAAATTAATGACGTATTAATTTGTTTGGATAAAATCTAGAAAATAAATGAATCTACGGAATATTCCGAATTTTAGGTCTAAATTTTTTGACGTTGTGAGTGTAAAAACGTACCATCTCCTTTTTTATCCCTGTCCAACTCAAATTCAAATTTGTGATTAATGAAATTGGACGTCCATAAATAAATTCAAATTCTTGTGTATATTAATTACTACATTAAAATGACTAATATTATTACTGATCGATAAAATAAAATATATTTATATGTAAATTAAAGGGTAGAAGGAGATATTTTATGATAAAAAATCCACTCAGTGCAATTATTTTGAAAGAGGAAAACGAAGACAACAAGGGGTCTGTTGAATTTCAAGTAGTTAGTTTCACCAATAGGATACGTAGACTTACTTCACATTTGGAATTGCACAAAAAAGACTATTTATCTCAGAGAGGTCTGCGTAAAATTCTAGGAAAACGTCAACGGCTGCTCGCCTATTTGTCAAAAAAAAATAGAGTACGTTATAAAGAATTAATCGGCCAGTTGGAGATTCGAGAAACAAAAAATCATTAATTTGAAGAGTCTTTTTTTTTTTTCGCTTAAATTTTGATGAACCTCTTTTCGCTTTCAGCAATTCATGGAAGAATGAATCGGGAAAAAACCTATGACTGCACCAGCTACACGAAATGACCTTATGATAGTCAATATGGGTCCTCAGCACCCATCAATGCACGGTGTTCTTCGACTCATTGTTACTCTAGATGGTGAAGATGTTATTGACTGTGAACCAATATTGGGTTATTTACATAGAGGGATGGAAAAAATTGCAGAAAACCGAACAATTATACAATATTTACCTTATGTAACACGTTGGGATTATTTAGCTACTATGTTCACTGAAGCAATAACTGTAAATGCCCCAGAGCAGTTAGGCAATATTCAAGTGCCTAAAAGGGCCAGCTATATCAGAGTCATTCTGTTAGAGTTAAGTCGTATAGCTTCGCATTTGTTATGGCTTGGCCCTTTTATGGCAGATATTGGCGCACAGACCCCCTTCTTCTATATTTTTCGAGAAAGAGAATTGATATATGACCTATTCGAAGCTGCTACCGGTATGCGAATGATGCATAATTATTTTCGTATTGGAGGAGTCGCTGCTGATTTACCTCATGGCTGGATAGATAAATGTTTGGATTTTTGTGATTATTTTTTAACAAGAGTTACTGAATATCAAAGGCTTATTACACGGAATCCTATTTTTTTAGAGCGAGTTGAGGGAGTAGGCATTATTGGCGGAGAGGAGGCAATAAATTGGGGTTTATCGGGACCAATGCTACGAGCTTCCGGAATACAATGGGATCTTCGGAAGGTTGATCATTATGAGTCTTATGATGAATTTGATTGGGGAGTTCAATGGCAAAAGGAAGGGGATTCATTAGCTCGTTATTTAGTACGAATCAGTGAAATGACAGAATCAATAAAAATTATTCAACAGGCTTTAGAAGGAATTCCGGGGGGGCCCTATGAGAATTTAGAAACCCGGCGCTTTGATAAAGTACGGGATCCCGAATGGAATGATTTTGACTATCGATTTATCAGTAAAAAACCTTCTCCTACTTTTGAATTGTCAAAGCAAGAACTTTATGTGAGAGTCGAAGCCCCAAAAGGAGAATTAGGAATTTTTCTGATAGGAGATAGGGGTGTTTTTCCTTGGAGATGGAAAATACGACCACCGGGTTTTATCAATTTGCAAATCCTTCCTCAATTAGTTAAAAGAATGAAATTGGCTGATATTATGACAATACTAGGTAGCATAGATATCATTATGGGAGAAGTTGATCGTTAAAATGATAATAGATACAACAGAAGTACAAGCTATCAATTCTTTTTTTAGATTGGAATCCTTAAAAGAGGTATATGAGATCATATGGATGCTTGTCCCTATTTTTACTCCTGTATTAGGAATCACAATAGGTGTACTAGTAATTGTTTGGTTAGAAAGAGAAATATCTGCGGGGATACAACAACGTATTGGCCCTGAATACGCCGGGCCTTTGGGAATTCTTCAAGCTTTAGCAGATGGTACAAAATTACTTTTCAAAGAGAATCTTCTTCCATCAAGAGGAGATACTCGTTTATTCAGTATCGGACCATCCATAGCAGTCACATCAATTCTACTAAGTTATTTAGTAATTCCTTTTGGATATCGCCTTGTTCTAGCCGATGTCAGTATTGGTGTTTTTTTATGGATTGCCATTTCAAGTATTGCTCCCGTGGGCCTTCTTATGTCAGGTTATGGATCAAATAATAAATATTCTTTTTTAGGTGGTTTACGGGCTGCTGCTCAATCAATTAGTTATGAAATACCATTAACTCTATGTGTGTTATCAATATCTCTACGTGTGATTCGTTGAGACATAAAATTTACTCTATTTCTTATTTCTTTTATTTATAAGAAGGAATTTTCATGAGTTGAATCTATATTTTATTTTTTATTCATCATTCGGGTTGATGAACTAAACCAGATAGTTATATGAGTGAAAAAAACAGCTTATTACTTTGCAGTAAAAGGATTCAGTCTCATTTTCTATGTACAAGGGTTAAGTGAAAGTAAACATAAGCATTATATACTATTTACCCCAAGATTGAGTGATTAGTCATCATAACTTGAAGCGGGTTCAAAAGGAGCAACTATCTAGGGATTTTACTAGTTATTAACATACATGTATTACCCTAATGAGCGGGGTCCTTTTGACCAAAAATAGTGGATAGTTAGGAACACCAAGGTACACAAAGGATTCGTAATAGAGATTATGTAAGTTATTCAACAGGATTTTTATGTACATACTGCATAGCATAAAAGGGATTATAATTGGGGCTTTATGTTGGTAGAAATGAAGAAGGAGTACTCCCCACGATTCCGATCCAGAGTATGTTCCTATCCACCGATTAAGTAAATAACTATCAAGAACGAAGTAATCCTTTACTTTGCTTTGTTTAAGTACCTTTTTCTGAGAAAGGAGAATAGGAACAAAAAAATAAACTTGAAAGAATTAAATTGCACTACAAAAAAGATCTTTTTTAGAGAGATAGAATTCTTGTAATGTTTCGTGAACTAATGCAATGTATCCTTTTTTTTGTAATCAAAAATGCTAGGTTGAAATATTTATTGAGATTTCTACAAAAAACTTTTTATTTAAAGGTTAAGTTATTACTCAACAAAAAATTTAAAATTTTTAAAAGATAAGATCAATTCAGAAGCACTTTATAATAAAAAATAATATATAGCAGACAGAATTCCATTGTCTAATTGGGGACCTTGCGATAGATTTGGATTATATCCTACAAACATATCAAGATAAATAATTCAAGATCAATAATAGCAAACGGGTCTTAGATTTATTTGTGACCTTTGAGGAGCCGTATGAGGTGACAATCTCATGTACGGTTCTGTAATAGCGTTGTGAACAGTAATGTTATCGTCGACTATAATTATCTAACAGTTCAAGTACAGTTGATATAGTCGAAGCGCAGTCAAAATATGGTTTTTGGGGGTGGAATTTGTGGCGTCAACCTATAGGGTTTATAATTTTTATAATTTCATCCTTAGCCGAGTGTGAAAGATTACCTTTTGATTTACCAGAAGCAGAAGAAGAATTGGTAGCAGGTTATCAAACCGAATATTCAGGTATAAAATTTGGTTTATTTTACGTTGCTTCATATCTGAATTTACTAGTTTCTTCATTATTTATAACGGTTCTTTACTTGGGGGGTTGGAATCTTTCTCTTCCGTACATAGCCCTTCCTTTTTTTTTTGAAATAAATAAAGCGGGTAGAGTCTTTGGAACAATAATTGGTATCTTTATTACATTAGCTAAAACTTATTTGTTCTTATTCATTGCTATCACAACAAGATGGACTTTACCAAGGCTAAGAATGGACCAACTCTTAAATCTTGGTTGGAAATTTCTTTTACCTATATCTCTCGGCAATCTATTATTAACAACTTCTTCCCAACTTCTTTCACTGTAAAAGAATATGATATTCTATCTTCACGACTTGTCTCAAACAAGAACAAGAGAAAGAAACAAAACAAGCATAAAATTTTTTATAGATATTCACAATATGTTCTCTATGGTAACCGAGTTCATGAATTATGGTCAACAAACAGTACGAGCTGCAAGGTACATCGGCCAAGGTTTCATGATTACCTTATTACATGCGAGTCGTTTACCTGTAACTATTCAATATCCCTACGAAAAATTGATTACATCGGAGCGTTTCCGCGGCCGAATACACTTTGAATTTGATAAATGCATTGCTTGTGAAGTATGTGTTCGTGTATGTCCTATAGATCTACCTGTTGTAGATTGGAAATTGGAAACGGATATTAGAAAGAAACGATTGCTTAATTACAGTATTGATTTCGGAATCTGTATATTTTGTGGTAATTGCGTTGAGTATTGTCCAACAAATTGTTTATCAATGACTGAAGAATATGAACTTTCCACATATGATCGTCACGAATTGAATTATAATCAAATTGCTTTAGGGCGTTTACCAATGTCAATAATTAATGATTACACGACTCGAACAATTTTTAATTTGCCTGAAATAAAAAAGACTTAATTTAAGAGCAACTCCCAATTAATAAGACTCCATTTTTATGTAAAAGAACGAGGCTCTTGCTTGGTGAATAACTACAACTCCAAACTATTGATTGATTGGTTTTGTTGGTGATAATCATGGTAAAATTTGGATTTGATTTGAAATTAATATATATATAAATTTGATTTGAAATTAATATATAT